AATAAAGAAATAAAAAAGAAAGTTATTATTATCTTATCTATTATTTTCTTACTTATCAATAATTTTTTATACCGACTTGTTGATATTGTGAAGGATCACAATAAGGTTTGTTCATTTATCGGAAAAAAGGTTAGAATGGAAAACGAGATAATGTGGATTGTGTCGATCCAATAATTTGGATTTCATTTTTCATTTTTAATTAATTAAAATTAATTAAAGGCTCATATTGTAAGACTTTTTTTGTTAATTATTGAGTATTAGAATAGAATCCTCTTTCTCGAAAAAAAAAGCATTCATTTTTATAGGCTAAGATGAAAGATCTTATCGAAAACTTACAGCAGCTTGCCAAACGAAGGCTAAGAGAAAAAAAAGTAGAGGTATGACTGGCATAAAATCGACAATTGGACTCAAAAAAGCATAGGCCTCCGGTAATTTGGCAAAGAAAGAACTACTCGAATAAAGAGCAGAATTAAGACCGATCAAACTAAAGATATTAAGCATAACAGATTGTTTTTTAAAAAATTGGATTTTGATTGAGTTATTGATAGAAAAAAAAGATTTCGTTTTTTGAACTTACTCACTCAATCAAAAAACCTTCCATTCTCAATAGAGAATAGAAGAAATTCGACTTTCATATAATATCTTAATGGAATTTTTGTTAATGATCAATAAATTCATTTTTTCTAGGTCTACATGTGTCTAAGTTAAAATACTAACCAACAGAATCTAATTGATTCTTAAGATAGTTGGGCTGGAATTGACGAACAATCAACAATAATATTAGTGTTTATTAATATAGAAATCGAAGTGGGGCGTGGCCAAGCGGTAAGGCATCGGGTTTTGGTCCCGCTATTCGGAGGTTCGAATCCTTCCGTCCCAGAGCCCTTGTAATTTTAGTTAATAATAAGAAAAAAACTTTTTGTTTTTCTAAAGTTTCTAAGGTGTAAGATTGGCTAGAGTTTGACTCTTTTGGCTAACGATTATAATAAAAAAATGAGATCTTTTTCACATATTTCACAATGATACGGGCTCAAATGACACGCAACTAAAGGCGCATCCGTTGGGTATTGAGGCACGACGGGGTTATAGATTACAGAAATTTTAATTATAAAAAAGGTGTGCCTTTACCTATCCTATATCCATCCTCTATATATGATAGAGGAATATAAAAAAAAGATTCATCTAAAATTATAGAAGGAAGTTAGTTCTTTTTTGTTCATCCCCAAAAAACGAATTCTATTTTTACTATTATTTTCTTTTTTATATATAAATGAATAAAATGACTCTATTTAAAGGTTGAGTTCAAAAAGAAAGATAGATTTATCTCTCTTATCGTATTTCTTAAGGATATCGTCTTATTGTCAATTTTAATTATTTGTAATTTGTATAATTAATTAAGAAATCAAAAATTAGAAAAAAGAACAGTACTAAAAAAGTGTAAGATATATTACGTATCTAATCTATGTAACAACTGTCTTAACTGTGAACCAATGACTATTCATGATTAGATAATTGAATCAACCGCAAACCGGTTCCAAATTCGAGGAATGTTATGGTAAAACTTCGTTTGAAACGATGTGGTAGAAAGCAACGTGCGACTTGAAGGACATGGTCTGTTGTGGATTCTTATATCCATCATTCTATAAAAAAGGATGCTCTTAACTCGACATCTTTTTCTCTGTTTCACTCGAACCCAGTTTGTTGGGGTGTAATGGAATCTGATGGAGCTCGAGTAGAAAGTATTGCGCTATTTCTCAAGGGAGAGGGGTCTAGGGTTAGTGTCAATCAAAAGAATAAGTTGGAACAACTTCGTAAGTTATCTTTGACAGAAAAATAGAAAGGATCAAAATCAAGCAAATTTTGAATCCCCCAGGACATTTTGATAAACCTTTTCAATTCATTTTATTTATATATATTGTGCGGAAATCCCTCGTTCATATGATTCGATTCTTTGATAGAAAAAAATAACAAAAAGGGATGTTGCTGCCATTTTTGAAAGGATTCAAAATCAACGAAGTAATGTCTAAACCTAATGATTCAAAAAACAAGATAAAGGCTTCCGGAACAAGGAAAGACTCTTTTTAATTGTCGAAACAATTGATTGGTATCAATTCAAATCGATGTTAAATGAGACAAAACAAAGGGTATTTTAGACTGCTCAATAAATGAGAAATGCTAAAGGATTTTTTTAGTTTGGGCTCCTTGAAACCTATCCAACTTGAGTTATGAGTATACAAATGATTTTTTTGAGGAAAGAAAGGGCTTAATTTGAATTCATTTGAGGATTGAGGATTTTCTAGACTTTTGGATTGGTCATTCGAATTTATACATACATTTTATTTTAATCATTTTTTCTCGAGCCGTACGAGGATAAAACTTCCTATACGTTTCCAAGGGGGGTTAAATCTATCCCAATGAGCCGTCTATCGAATCGTTGCAATTGATGTTCGGTCCCGAAGAGAGGGAAGAGATCTGCAGAAAGTAGGTTTTTATGATCCGATAAAAAATCAAACTTATTTAAATGTTCCTGCTATTCTAGATTTTATTCAAAAAGGCGCTCAACCTACAGAAACTGTTTATGATATTTTAAAGAGGGCGGAGGTTTTTAAAGAATTTCTATTTAAGCAAACGAAGTTCAATTAATAATCCATTTTTTATATATTATATAAAAAGGAAAGATAATGAGGTTGTAATTTGGTAGACCTTTTTTAGTCCTGTACTTTTTTGTAGTGCCAATCCAACAAAAGTTTTCCTCTATATTTTAAAATTTTTTCTTTGTTTTCTATTTAGAGTTCACAATTTCTATTATATTTATCGTATAATAGAATTGGATTTTTTTTTTAGTACATTAACATTATTCAATTGAAAGTAAGATAAAAAAAATGAAATTTATTTTGATTGTATTTTCTTTTTCATTCATATTGACAAGAATGTATTGAACAAATAGAATTTAATTGTGAAATAAAAAAGAAAATAGTTTTTTATGTCTTCTGCCCAATATTTTGATTCAAGGATTCGTTAAATTTGTTTCGCTATAAAAAAAATTTTTGGATCTAAAAAATGCGGATTATTTGTCTAGCAAATTTTTTATTCAAGAATCTCTGATATTGGTGTTTGTTTTTATGTTCGTAACAGGAATCAACTCAAAATTTTTTTTTTTTGCAATTTCTTGCTAATTCAACGTTTTGATTCCAATCCTATTTTATTGATTTCGATTGTATCTACATAACATAGCTATTTTGGGGGTTGCTAACTCAACGGTAGAGTACTCGGCTTTTAAGTGCGGCTAAGATCTTTTACATATTTGGATGAAGTAAGGAATTCGTCTACACCATCGGTAAAGTTTATACGACCACGACTGATCCGGAAAGGGAATTTATGGAAAAAAGAGCATGTCGTATCAATAGAGAATTTGGAACCTATTTCATTCTTATCAAAGCAGTACAAAACTTTTTTTGATTTCTTGGAAGGAAAGGCAATGAATTCACTGTTGGGTCGATTGAATAAATGGATCGAACCCTATCCTTATGGGTTCTAATTTTGTGGAAAGAATAAGCAACGAGCTTATCTTCGTAATTTGAATGATTACCCGCTCTAATTAGACGTTAAAAAAACTTAGTGCCTGATGCGGGAAAGGATTCTCCCATGTGTGGATTTTCTTTTTTAGTGAATCCTAACTATTAAACTCCCCATTCTCCATATGAAGATGGACATGAATGTGTAGAAGAAACAGTATATTGATAAAGATTTTCCAAAATCAAAAGAGCGATTGGGTTGAAAAAATAAAGGATTTCTAACCAACGTTTTATGTTATTTCTTAATAACAAAAAAACAAATTAGATAGAAAAATTAGAGAGTCCGCTGATGAATTTACCGAGGTATCCATTAAAAAAAAAAAAAGACCTTGTTTTGACTGTATCGCACTATGTATCATTTGATAACTTAAGAACCCCCCCCTTTTTTTGACTTTGAGTTTTAGGTCTGGTTTTAAATGGAAGAATTCCAAGGATATATAGAACTGGAGAGTTCTTGGCAACACAACTTTTTCTATCCACTTATCTTTCAGGAATATCTTTTTTCGTTTGCATATGGTCATGATTTAAACAAATCGATTTTGTTGGAAACTTCAGGTAATAGGAAATATAGTTTACTAATTGTGAAACGTTTAATTACTCGAATGTATCAACAGAATTATTGGATTCTTTCGTCTAACGATTCGAACCAAAATGACTTTTTGGGGCACAAACGCCATTTTTATTCGCAAATGATATCAGAAGGATTTTCAGTCATTGTGGAAATTCCATTTTATCTTCTATTAATAGCTTCTCTCGAGAAACAAAAAATAGTCAAATCTCATAATTTGCGATCAATTCATTCACTATTTCCTTTTTTAGAGGACACATTTTTACATTTAAATTCTGTGTTAGATATATTACTACCTTACCCCGCCCATCTAGAAATCTTGGTTCAAACACTTCGGTACTGGATAAGAGATGCCTCGTCTTTGCATTTATTACGATTCTTTCTTTATGAGTCTCATAATTGGAATAGTCTTTCTATTCCAAAAAAATCGATTTTTTTTTTTTTAAAACGGAATCAAAGATTATTCGTGTTCTTATATAATTTCCATGTATGTGAATACGAATCCATTTTCTTTTTTCTTTGCAACCAATCCTCTCATTTACGATCAACATCTTATAGAACCCTTCTTGAACGCACTTTTTTCTACGTAAAATTCGACTATTTAGTAAACCTTTTTACTAAGGATTTTGCCGTTATCTTATGGCTTTTCAAGGATCCTTCCCCGCATTCTGTTAGGTATAAAGGAAAATCCATTCTGGCCTCAAAAGGGACATTCTTTTTGATGCATAAATGGAAATTTTACCTTATTCATTTCTGGCAATGTCATTTTTCTGTGTGGGCTCACCCAAGGAGAATCTATATTAATCGATTATCAACCCATTATCTTGATTTTATTGGTTTTCTTTCAAGTGTACAAC